TCGGCCTAGTCGAAAAAGGCTTTGTTCTTTGTAAAATAGAACTGGTGTCTGCAAGAACTCCGAATCATTCTCTTCAAGCTCGCCCTCTTCATTAGAAGACTCTTCCTCTTCATTAGAAGACTCTTCCTTATCCGCTCCAGGATACTCTCCACCATCCTCTTGAAGCTCATGCTGTTGATCATACGCTTCATCAGCCCCTTTATCAATATCAATATCAACCTCTTGATCACCTTCATACTGTTCGTCATAATACTCTTCCTTCTCCTCTTCATCCTCTATACCATCACCCTCTCTAACATCCTCGTCATCAAACCCATAGAAGGGAAATCCCAATTCATTGGGAATGGCGATACACTCCAATAGAAAGTCCTCAGGGCTCCATATTCTAGGAGCCCAACCTATGTGGGTGCCTAACTTCTGTTCGGGGCTTCCTTCCCACTCCACTTTGGATTTTGGATAGCGATATTCCGCATCAAGCATAGAAAGATATCCCTTTTGCATCATATGTAAGGGATTCCTTGGTCCGGGCCGACGAAACGATCGCACTCGATCATTATCAAACTGACTGCAATCCTTTTCTGCCCGTGAGTGTCCCACCACCACCAAAGCGGCTTCTACTTCTAATAGGCCATGAACTAGCTCATAATCATCCTCAGCGGGTCTATAAGAAGTGATCCGAGTTTCGGGTCCGGGTAGAGACCAAAGAGTTTGAGCGACCGATCCAGCAGAACAACTCAAAAGATAAAGAAGTACCGTTAATTTCTTCATGTTCGTTCCAAGTTCGAAGTACCAGTTGGACAAATAAGAATCCCCTTTGTTCCCTGAGTTCTTCTTGATATAGATAGTTATAGGATCTATGAGGCAATTACTTAGAAGTACATTTTGTACTACAGCCCTTCCTATCTGATAGCAAAGGATCCACCGATCCTGAGACGATCTTAGATGGGAGTGAAAATCCCAAGTTTGTCTATGAAAAGCAGATAGAATTGTATTAGTGTCTATAATTGATTTCTTCTGTGTAATACTAATCGATAGGGCCTCGTTGGTAAATGCTGCAAGATCTCGTGGACTGGAACCCGTGGTTATGTACCCGAATCTATTAGTAGGAAACATTTGATTTTCCAAGCGAAATCCCCTAGTAGATGAAAGAGTGAGAAAGTGCTTTCGTTGGTGTGGAATAGGAAGCCTTCGTATCTTAATGCACGTATCTAATCTAGACCCACCTATTAGACCGGGATCCACCTTTTCGGGAATATGAGTCGAAGCAATAAGAAGAATATTTTCAGTGGAACATCTTTTATAACCCGAGACGAGACGGTTCGCTAATAGACCGAGGTATAAGCGGTCCGGATACTTCCAACGCACATTATGAATGTTTGGCACCCATATTATGCACGGAGACATTGCTTTTGCTAATTCAAGTTGAAGGTCGATATAAACTTCGTGGTCTACTCTTTTCTCCTCCTCCTCCAAATCCAACAGTGTTATATACAAAGTTAACGCATCCCACCCAATTAAACCTTCCAGCCTAGAAGTCATACGCCTAGCAATCTCGCTCTCATCAATCTGACTCTCATCAATGTGACTCTTCTCAATCTTCCTCCTATCACGATTCAGATCCTTATAAAGCCTTTGAATCGCAATACTCTCAAGACCCTCAAGAAAATACGTAAAATTCTCAATCCAAGTATCACCAATATCATTTCCCGAACGAAATAATAGACTACGAAGTCTCTTAAGACTGACAACAATGTCAGACACAATAAGCCTAACAAAAATCCCCCAGTCAATAGTATCCGAGAAAAAAGCAGTCTCAGAAGTCAAAAGAGAAGAATCATACGTAAAATACCTAATAAACTCTTTAGAGTCCAAACAAGCATTCTCTTCCCAATCATCCCCTTCACGAAACATATACTCATCATCCTCCTCCACCCCAAGAATATCAGCCCATGAAGGCAGAAAAGTTCTAAAATAATATTCAGAAGTAGAAGTGTTTTTAGAAGTCTTTTTAGGAACCTTGTCTGCGGATACCGTAATGAAAGGAAGATAAGAGTTTGTCGCTAGGTATTTGACCAAATAGGATCGTCCAGTTCCTCTAGAACCTATCACTAAAATACCACTAGCGGGGACGGCGCCTAAGCGGAGCGAAAATAGTTTTACAGGAGATGGGAAGTCAAAACTATTAGCCAGATACGGGGTTTGTGAATAAATGATTTCATAATGAGCAAGAAATGCCCGTCTTTCCGCTAAACAGGATCTATTGAACTCATAATTCATTAGATCCTTTTTATGAATGTCAACTAAGTCCCGCAAGTAATTTGCTCCCCATTGTTCAATCCCAGAGTCATTCTTTGAGAAATGATCACTATGAGTCAGACTCCATAGAATTTGACCAATCGCAATCTTTTTGTCTGTCGGTAAGGTGCAGAACTGAAGCAAGAATTCTCTGTCTGTACCCTCAATCCACGCACTTCTTGCGACCTCGGATTCTACTTGATCA